TTCACATCTTTGTTGAAAGAATTTCTTTTGTAATTCCTTACATAAGGATTCAGAAAATACCGGATCTCCGCCTACACAAGTAAATTGTTGATAAAACTCCAAAATGGCATTTTCCTTTGACCCAATTTTCCTTTTCTCCTTATCATTCAGGAAAGACAAGAAAATTTCAGGGTAGCACACATTTTCTATAATTTCTTTTAGATTCGAACCCATAGCTGATGATAGAACTAGAATAGATATTTTCTGTTTCCTACTCACACGAGCCCATATCCTTGCTTTTCTATCAATCTCTAATTCTACTCTTCCGCCCCAATCGGATATTATAGTACCGGTATATACCGAAATTCCGTTATGGTCCAATTCTGACCGGTAATAGATACCTGGGCTTTGCAATATTTGATTAATTACAATTCTGTATATTCCATTTACTATAGAAGTTCCCGAGGAATTCATTAGAGGAATATTTCCAATAAAAATTGTTTGTTCTTGCATATCCCTAATGTTTTTCCAAATTAATCCTGCGGATACATATAATTCAGAAGAATATGTGAGTGATTCATATATAGCATCTCTTTCTTTTATTAAAGGTTCTACTAATTGATAAGTTTCGACAAATAATTGAAATTCAATTTCTTGATCTGTGTCTTCAATTTTTGGAAATTTATTAAGTTCTTCTGTTAAGCCCTCATCAATAAACCTACAAAATCCTTTAAATTGTATCTGATTAAATCCCGGTATTGTAGACATTCCCTCATTTCCATCCCCAAGCATTTTGAATTTCTCCATTTAGTGAAAAAAAAATTCCATTATTGGATCGTTCTTTAAATTCAATTATATAGATCGTCCGGCAATGATGAAATTTCTATTCTGTTTACAGAATCACATAAAATTTTATTTAACTCCATATATGACTATGGTATGGAATGTATGAAATGCGCATAAACAGAGAAATAAAGAGAATTTTATACTCAAATTGGAATTTGTAACAGATACAACTGGGAAATAGTTGCGAAATTCCACTTAACTTTAACTTAGACTTATGAAATTTTGTTTTGTATAACAAAACAAAAAATGATTCAATTTCTACCACATTCAATTTTCTCCCACTATTATGATATTACATATTCCAATACAATTAAATATCAGTAAAATAAATAAAATATGTAAAGTATTCGGGATTTGATCTCTTCGATAAGATAAAGAAGCCCAATAATCCGAAACAATATTCAAGTTGATTATTTTAGTTTTAGTACTTAACTTATTTTCGTGTATTTCATTTTTTAGTTAAAGAAAAAATGATTCGCACAGAAGAGTTTTTTATCTATTTTTTTTATTTTATATATAGAATTCGTATAATATGTTGAAGTGCAGAAGAAGGCTTTATTAAAGATATGTGGATATAATGATCTATATATACGATATATATCTCTCTTTTTATTGCAGTTTTATTGTGGACAGCACATGTCGTGCTCTAGAAAAATTTCCAATAGGAATCATAGACAGATAAGATATCCGATTAGATTAGCTATTCGTGTAAAAATAACTTTTCTGGGGTTTACATATACTTATAATTGTTGTTATAATTGAAATTGAGAAGTATTTTTTTTAAGGAAAAATTGAGATTCAAATTCAAATCTAAGAATCGTTCATGAATTCACAGTCAATAGTTAATGGTTCAAATTTGTCCGGAATTATGGACTGAAAATTCAAATTTTGTTTTTCCTTTCAATAGTCAATAGAAAGAAGATAATGTGTGTTTCGCCATACTATAACAAAATGAATCGAAGGGCTGGATACAATCCAAAAAAAGAAGGTATTCTTTTTTTGTTATTTTAGGAAGGGGATTAAGATTAAAAAAGTGGGATTCAAGATGCAAGTAAAAGAGAGGTTTACTACAAAAAGGGTATTTTAGTCTATTTTCGACCGCCTTGGCGGCATGGCCGAGTGGTAAGGCGGGGGACTGCAAATCCTTTTTCCCCAGTTCAAATCCGGGTGTCGCCTGATCAAAAAAAAAGCGCTAAATATCTTATTCCGTTTTACTTTATACTGAATATATTCAATTTAGAGAAGTATGCATAGGAAAAGGACTCTTGATACTTTCTTGCTTGATTCTATAGGTTTCTATTTTTGATTTAATGAAGAGCAATAAGACTAGTTTTTATTATTTTTCTTCTTGCATCTTAGTAAGACTTTCAAAAGCGTTGCTGCAGAGTTTCTTTGTGTTTAATCTTTCCCCGTTCCATAAACAATCATCCAAGAACTTCTTACACTTACCTACTTTGGATTTTTTTTATTGTTTCATCTTCATTAAAGGTATTGGACAAAATACTTTTTTTGACTCTACGCTAGCGATTCTACTATTATTAGTGAACAATAATGGAAAAATTTCGTCATATTCATATAGATAAGGGACATAATTCACATGGATATAGTAAGTCTCGCTTGGGCTGCTTTAATGGTAGTCTTTACATTTTCCCTTTCACTCGTAGTATGGGGAAGAAGTGGACTATAGGGGTACTACTAATTGAGTTGAGAAATGGAATTATATTAATTGATCGTTCTCGAAAAACTTTTCAATTAAATTGAATTTATTTAAAGAATTGAATTCAAAATATCTTAATTTCAAAATTATATTAGATTCGAGTGGAGTAATTTATTCTAGAAATAATAAAAAATATCTGAATAATACCCTTAGTAATCATAATCAAACAGATATTTTAATGATTTCCACGTTCATATTTTGAAAGTAAAAGGAATACCAATTTCCTATCATTTGTTTTTGTTCCAACCGAATTCTTCTTAAATTTTCTATTTTATTTCAATAAACCGACTCTTACTAGAGTTCTATATGGACAATGAAAACAGCACAACCCTTTTTACTTTTTATTTGTTTCTGTTCAAAGTCAAAGAGAAAAGAGAGTAATTATTTATATTAGTTATTAAAAGTTATTTTTTTTTGATGGGAAATAAGATAGAGATATTGGTTCTTCAACGGTATACTAAGATATTTTCTTGAAGAAATCACATACTGCGCACTTAAGGCTTAGTTTAGTATTTATTTGATTATTTGAGAAATACAATTCATATTATATTTTTCTACTTTAGATAATCTATCATATCAATTGCTCAATCAATTACTTCTTTGGAATGCTAAAAAATGGGTGGGTTTTCCTTTATTAATATAGTTTCAAACTATTTTTTTATAGATATATTAAATTATATCTATATTAAATAATTTCGGGATTCATATTCATATTGAAAATAATCTGAAATCTAGGGATAGGAATTAGAATCCTAAGAGTAAAAGTCAGAGGCGCCTTTCAACTATTTCAGATTAATTGGAATTAACACAAATCAACGAAAAAATTGAGACTTTATTTATATGTCATTTATATGACATATAGATAATGGATATCCAGATATATACATATGAAGACGAGATCCGATAGTATGGTAGAAAGAAATCTAGATTTCTTTCTACCATACTACCGGATCTCATAGAATACTGCTGATTTTAGTCCGCTTCTTTCCTTTCACAAAATAGGAATCCTTATTTTTGTTTAATTATTGATATTAATTAAGAACTAAGAAGTCAAGGGAGGTCATTCAAATTAATTAGTTTGACTAATAGTTTTTACGTATATTATAAGTAAAAAAGCAGTAGGAACTAGAATAAACAGTGCAGTAGCAATAAATGCGAGAATATTTACTTCCATAATTTCATCCTTTCATTTTTCTAGACTTCACACAATAACTCGGGATTTAATCCCATAGAGATGATAAATCTTTCGTCTCTAAATTCAATGGGATGAATTTCATCTCGATGATATCGAATCGGATCAATATCATGAATAACAATATCTTAGTTATCAAATCGCTTCGTTGTCGAGAATTAAATAGTATAACATAGAAAGATCTTTTATCCATATTGAATCAAAAAAAGGATTCCTGATCCACCAATGAAATCGAGAATTTCTTTACTTGATTATTTTATTTTGATTTATTATTCTTTTACATTTTTTCTTTTGTATAATGGCTTCCTTATACAATCAGTATTATCTAACTGCCCTTAACTTACATTGGTTATAAACAAACCCAAACAAACAATAGAAGCAAAAAAGGGAAGGAGAGTTAAGTTCTAAACTCCTTTTTGTTAATAATCTAATCTTATTGAAAAACAAAAAAAATTGATAAAGACAAGTTAGAGTATAAAAAAAAGATCGAATATACTACCGAATTCACTTCTTTTATTTTAGAGTTTGTTTTTTCTTCAGCAGAAATCCTTAAACCTAAAAAAGATTATTCATTTCCCTCTCTAAGGGGGATCCTTTTTTATCTTTATTTTATAAAGATCCTTTTTCTTGGATTAGTAATGGGAATGGGATGCATATAATATATAAAAACTTCAGTGTAAATTTTGAATTAGATAAATTATTTCAAATTAAAATTAGTAATTAAGGTTACACAAAATCGGATCCAAAAAAGAAGATACTTTTTTTCTAATTAAAAAGATTTCATCAAAAAAATGGAATTCATTTTGTATCGTACAAATAAAAATTACATTTGGGCATATGTTACCGAGAAAGCTATGGCACACTCGATTCAATTTTGGACTGGGGTCGGGAGTAATCAAAAAAGCCAAACTCGGTGGGGTATCTCTTAAAATCCGGAATATGACATTCCTAATAATTGTACTAATCTACATAGGTCTTTATCCATCAGTACTAGGTGAAGAAATGGAAATTTTTATATTTGCTTTGATGAAAACGAAAATAAATATAATAAATAGAAATTAAAGACCTCCTTTGGGAATGAAATTCTTCTATATTATTCTCCTTTTCCCGAAAATGGAGAGATTAATTGACAGTTTTATTGGATTTTTTTTATTGGATTGGTTTGTATCCATCGGGATTGACGGGGCTCGAACCCGCAGCTTCCGCCTTGACAGGGCGGTGCTCTTACCAATTGAACTACAATCCCAGAGAAATGAAATAAAGTTACAATCTACATATTTTTATGATTTATGGTTTCATTCAAACCCTTTCTATTGACTATTCTGATTTTAGATTGGAATCGCCGCGTTGTACCATAGACGCGAGTGGTATATTGATATCCACATGGATATATACTAAGGACACAAATTGCTAGTCATCTTTTTCTTATTTCAAATCAAAAGAAAATTCATTGATAATGAATTTTCTTGCAACGAAAAAGGGTACTTTTTCCATTACTCTTTAATCTTAAATTTTCTAGTTCCAAATCCTAATATGAATCTCGATTATCCACAAGATCAAAATTTGTGGGAAAAAAAGCAAATAAAATCAAAGAACTAACAAGCCGAGAGAAATATCAGAATTTTTACTTTTTTTTCGTATCAGGCATTTAGAAAGAGCAGAGCCCGGGAGTTATATCATTTCATGGCGGATCTGTGAATTATTGGGCCGAGCTGGATTTGAACCAGCGTAGACATATTGCCAACGAATTTACAGTCCGTCCCCATTAACCGCTCGGGCATCGACCCAGGAAGAATAAATTCTAGATTTATAGATATAGATTTAGTAAGAATCCCCGATCAACTTCCTTTCGTAATACCCTACCCCCAGGGGAAGTCGAATCCCCGTTACCTCCTTGAAAGAGAGATGTCCTGAACCGCTAGACGATGGGGGCACGTTTACCTGACCATCAGCATACTATGCTCATAATATCAATAGTTTTTTGAAATTGTCAATATAACTAAATGGTAGGACTCGATTCGAAAGATTTTTCCGTCTTTTATATGATTCCATAGAATTTTTTGATTTGTGATTTAGATTCATGAATCATTCATTCTAATTGCCATTATTCATTTTAATTAGAATATAAAGATAAAAGAAAAAATTAAATAGAAATTAAGAATAAAAATAATATGAAAGATTCTTTCAGGAAATTAATTGGTCCGCCGAAACAGAGGGCTTAATCCCATTTCTTCGCTTTGATTCATCGATTCATCATTCCGTTCCGTTGTTTGTTAAGATAGATAGGCATATCTATATCTGACTCTAAACCGGTAAATTAAGAAATGAAAAATCCACAAATCTGAGAAATGAGAAGATGGATAAGTATCGACAAGTTATCAATTTTTTAATAATTTGGTTCGGGGGACAAATAGAATCTTTTCATCAGTGATTCGATGAAATATTATGGATTTGTATTGAATTCTTAGTTACATGTATCAATCAAATGAATTTGGTTATGATCGCGGTCAGGTCAATTCAAAACAAAGGGGTTCCGTTTTGAAACAATTCATTGCATTGATCAAATTCAATATCAATAAACCCTTTTTTACCCATTTTTACTATATTCACTAGTTTAGTCTAAATCCACCACTCACTAGGTAGATCAAATTTCTCGTTTATGAATCAATTATTATACTATAGGTTTGTTTACTTCATTTATTTACTTTAAATATACTTTATTATATAGTTAAATATACTTCATAAATATACTTAATTATATTATATTTATATTCTTTCTATATATTATATATATATTATCTATCATATATATTTTATCATATATATTATCTTTTAATATATTTTAATATATTATCTTTTAATATATTTTATATATATATATATATTAAATATATTAAAATTATATATTTTTTATGTATATTAACTTTATGATTTGGAGTCTATTTCCATAGATATATCTTACCTGTATGCTGGCTCAATTCAGGAATTGAATCAAATAAGCCCCTTTAACTCAGTGGTAGAGTAACGCCATGGTAAGGCGTAAGTCATCGGTTCAAATCTGATAAGGGGCTTCTTTCTTGCTTTGACCTTTTTTCACAAAACTCCAGCGACAGTATTCTTACTTTGAAGAGAGAATTGGGATATTGTTGATATTTGTAATAAACAAAGTAAGAAACTCTACTCTAAATAATAAATTTTAAAATTCAAGCAATTAGAAATTCTAAATAACTTAGAATTAGAATAAAATTAAGTTAATATTCTAATGATTTGATTTATAGCATAGTAATTTTATTTTAGTTAGAAATTAGAAAGTTGAACACTATATTCATTATATTTATTTCATTATATTTATTATATATTATACTTTATATTATAGTATTATACTAATTCTATTTATTATATTTATACTAAATAATGATAAGTTGGTTCTTAATCGCCAAATTTTCCTATTTGATATTAGTCCAACCAAATCAATTGTAAAGATTAGATTCTAAATTAACAAGGGAAAAAGTAAGTGGACCTAACCCATTGAATCATAACTTTATCTACTATTCTGATATTAAAATTCTGATATTAAAATTGGATATAGATGAAATTGGAACAGTGAATCAACCCACCCTTTTCATTCATTATTCATATTTCTTTCGGCTTCGAAAAAATCTGTCGATATTTATGAGCGCTATTTCTGATTAAATCTTCTTGTTCTTTGTTATTCTATAGGAATAAATTCCAATTCCCTTCCTCCATAGAAAAGTTCATTCGAAGT